TCCCTTTGGCATGTAAAATATATCTCTTCTCACCATCCCCATAGTGTATGAGACAAATAGATGCATTTCTATTAGGGTCATATTCTCTGGTTATGATTTTACCATATATGTTTTTTTCATTACGGCGAAAATCTATTTTACGGTAGAGACGCTTATGACCTCCCCCTCTATGACCTGCGGTAATGATTCCTCTGGCATTACGACCTTTACCACACCGATGCTTCCCATAGGTCAAATTATTTCGTGCAACGGTTCCATTGCGTGTGCTCGGGTTAGAAGTTTTGTATAAATGTATCACCATGCTATTAAGTATTTAGATTTATCTTTTTAAGAGGTAGAATAGAATAACCCCGTTGAAGGGTAATGATTATACGTCTGTAATGCATTGTATGTTCCATAATGCGTCCTCTTCTTTTACCCTTTCCCGGAAGTCGATGACTATTCATAGCTATTACCTTGACACCAAAAAAGAGTTCGACCCAACGCTTTATTTCTGTCTTAGTTAATCCTGATTCGACATTAAAAGTATATTGATTTTTCTCAAATAACCGAATACTTTTGTTTGTAAATACTGCATATTTGATTCCATCCATGATACATTGCTCCTTTACTATTTTTTTTTTTATTATTATAATTATAAAATATAAAATTATGGATTTCCATAGATTCTAGATATTGCGTCTGTATATTACTATTACATTCGAATCAATATTATTCTATAATAACGCATAGAGTGGATCATGCACTTGAGAATTACACTAAATTGAGAATGGATATAGAAGAATGTGCATAGATTGAATCACTTGACAATTACGAATCCGCTTTATCTACGAACAAGGAAGCTATAAGTAATGCAGAGCAAGTAAGTTAGAGCAAGGCAAGATTCATTCCATTACAATATTAATGTATATATATAATAAGATAGAGAATCAGATATTTCTATAGACGTAGTAGAGGGTCCCATTAGCATGTATCCAGTAGTTACGAACTCTCCAATTATGAGTTGGGCGCTTTAACCATTTAGCCATGGATGCTTAGTAGAGATCCTCGTACATGGTGAATAACCAAATTCCAATTGAAATGCAATTTGTAGTCTAAATCAATCCAATTAACATAACATTGATTTTTTTTTTTTAGTATTTTGGCGGGAGGTACAAATGCTAAAAAGATATCAATTAAAATTAAGATTCTGAATTTTCGAATTGAGAGAGATATTGAGCGCGATCCAAAATTTTCGTTATGTGTCAGAGTGATGGACCGAATTCAATTTAGTGGGATCTTTCATTCACGTTTTTTCCACCAAGAACGTTTTATAAAACTCTTTGACCCCTGAATTTTGAGTATCCTATTTTCATGCAATTCACAAGGTTCAACAAACAATTGAATTGATATCTCGGTGTAATACTCTTTGTAGTATCGTTCCTTATCTATTCTATCGTATTAACAATCGAAATATGGTCGAAAGAAAAAATCTCTATTTGCCTGGTTAATGAATCTCTTTCTATTATAATTGTTCTGTACCTATTAGACGAAATATGCGAGTTTGGCGTCGATATGCTATTGAGTAATGATGAGGTTCCCGCTGATGGGTTCAAATCAATACGTTTGCATAAGAAATATTGGAATATGCTTCTCAATAACCTTCTCGTCGATATCAGCGATTTCATAAGTACCATACCAAATCCCATTAATCGAATCACCTTTTCGAGAAATACGAGACATCTAAGTCATACAAGTAAAGAGATCTCTTCATTTCATTGATAACAAAAGGAAAAGACCTGGATGAAGATTTTTTGATAAAAAAAGGAATCCTGGCTCCTGAACAGTCAGTTCATTGAAACTGATGACATAGACTTCTTGATGTAATTCTACACCTTTACGACATAAAAAGGGGTTGGTTCACTTCTATTGAGTCTGACTCATAATGATCATTTCTCAAACAATGACTCTGCTTTTCTAATGCTGGAACAACCGGGAGAAAGTTACTTACGATACTTAGTTGACATTCATAGAAAGTCGCTAATGAATTCTGTGAAGTATGAGTTCAATACATCCTGTTTAGCAGAAAGACGGATATCCCTTGTTCATTATGAGACAATCATTTTTTAAAAAACCTTGTGTGGGGCTAATCGTTTTGATTTACCATCTCTTGAAAAACCAAAACTCTTTTCGCTCTGCTTAGCCTTATATTAGTCTACGGATATTTTAGTGATAAATTCGATAGGAATTGGACGATCCTATTTGGTCAAATCCCTGTTGACAAACTCCTGTCTTCCTTTCATTAGCTTATTTGGGAATACCTTCCAGAATCCCAGAGGTTTTTTTTATGATTATAGTATTGACGAGGAGACTGAGGACATAGATGCTGAGATTCCTCATGTTGATCCTGCTGAGGGTGTTCGCTAAATTGTTAAGAGTAAGGATCTCCCCGATCCTGGCCTTTTTGAGACAGAGCTGGAGCAGCTACCTTGGCGTATAGCATAGGGACAAACTCTGGAGA